AACTGTAAAGTTATTAAAAGAATTAAATGCGTTTTATGAATATGATATTATTTTGTTTGATGTATTGGGTGATGTAGTTTGTGGTGGTTTTGCTGCTCCATTAAATTATGCTGACTATTGTATAATTATAACAGACAATGGATTTGATGCATTATTTGCAGCTAATCGTATTGCTGCTTCAGTTCGAGAAAAAGCTCGTACACATCCACTTCGATTAGCAGGACTAGTGGGAAATAGAACATCAAAACGAGATTTAATCGATAAATATGTAGAAGCTTGTCCAATGCCTGTATTGGAAGTATTACCTCTTATTGAAGATATTCGAGTATCAAGAGTAAAAGGTAAAACATTATTTGAAATGGTAGAATCACAACCTTCTCTTAATTATGTTTGTGATTTTTATTTAAATATAGCAGATCAAATTTTATCACAACCAGAAGGAATTGTGCCAAAAGAAGTTCCAGATCGAGAATTGTTTAGTTTACTATCTGATTTTTATTTAAATCCTGTTGGTGAAAATCGAGAAGAAAAAAAAAGTAAAGAAAACTTACTAGATTTTACAATAATTTAAATTTAACCTATTTAGTTCATTAGTTAAGGAATTATATCTATGTCAAATAAAATATCTGAAACTCTCACTTTTGAATGCGAAACAGGTAATTATCATACCTTTTGCCCTATTAGTTGTGTAGCTTGGTTATATCAAAAAATTGAAGATAGTTTTTTTTTAGTAGTCGGTACAAAAACATGTGGTTATTTTTTACAAAATGCTTTAGGAGTGATGATTTTTGCAGAACCTCGCTACGCTATGGCAGAGTTAGAAGAAGGAGATATTTCAGCTCAATTAAATGATTATGAAGAATTAAAACGACTTTGTCTTCAAATTAAACAAGATCGAAATCCAAGTGTTATTATATGGATTGGTACATGTACTACAGAAATAATAAAAATGGATTTAGAAGGCATGGCACCAAAACTAGAAAATGAACTTGGTATACCAATTGTTGTAGCAAGAGCAAATGGACTAGATTATGCATTTACTCAGGGAGAAGATACTGTTTTAGCTGCTATGGCACATCGTTGTCCAGAACAAATTTCATTGGTTGATAAAAAAAGAGTAGTCCAAGATTCAAACATACAAAACTTTTTTTCTTTTCTTTCCCTCGAAAAAAAAGAAGAAACAATTAACAAAAATTTTGAAAAATTAAAAAAGACTCCTCCATTAGTTCTTTTTGGCTCATTACCTTCTACTGTAGCTTCCCAACTTAGTTCAGAATTAAAGCGTCAATCTATTCAAGTATCAGGTTGGTTACCAGCTCAAAGATATACTGACCTTCCTTCATTAGGTGATCAAGTATATGTATGTGGTGTTAATCCGTTTTTAAGTCGTACAGCAACAACTTTAATGAGACGTCGTAAATGTAAACTAATAGGAGCACCTTTTCCTATTGGTCCTGATGGAACACGAGCTTGGATTGAAAAAATTTGTTCAGTATTTGGAATTAAAACTGAAGGTTTAGAAAAAAGAGAAGAACAAATATGGGAAAATTTAAAAGATTATTTAGATTTAGTACAAGGAAAATCTGTTTTTTTTATGGGAGATAATCTTTTAGAAATATCATTAGCTAGATTTTTAATTCGTTGTGGAATGATTGTTTACGAAATTGGTATTCCTTACTTAGATAAACGATATCAAGCAGCTGAATTACTATTTTTACAAAATACATGTAAAAAAATGTCTATACCTATGCCACGTATTGTTGAAAAACCTGATAATTACAATCAAATACAGCGTATGCGTGAATTACAACCTGATTTAGCAATTACTGGTATGGCTCATGCAAATCCTCTAGAAGCAAGAGGAATTAATACTAAATGGTCTGTTGAATTTACTTTTGCTCAAATTCACGGTTTTACAAATGCAAGAGATGTTCTTGAACTTGTTACTCGTCCTTTACGACGTAATAATAATTTGGAAAACTTAGGTTGGAGTAACTTAACAAAAAAAGAAAAAAAATAAAATTTAATTAAGTATTCTACTTTTTAATAACTTATTAAAATTAATATATTAAGAAATTTAATAAATTATTTTTTATTCAGTACGTTAACTGAATAAAAAATAATTTATTAAATTTTACTTTTTATTTCTAATAAAATTAAATTAACTTTTTATTTTATCCTACTTCTATGCTTTCAAGGAAGAAAATATTTTATTATGATAACAAACATTCCCTTACAGCTTTGTGTGCTATGGGCTTCAATATTATCATGGATAAATATTTCAAGTCCGTTGATTTTATTTGGATTATATTATGGATTTCTTACAACACTGCCTATTGGCCCTTCTCAAATTTTATCTATACGAGCTTTTCTTTTAGAAGGAAATCTAAGTGGTACTGTTGCTATAAGTGGTTTAATGTTAGGACAATTAATAATATTTTTATCAATATATTGTTCACCTCTTTATATAATATTAATAAAACCTCATACAGTAACTTTTTTAGTTTTACCATATATTTTATTTTATTGGTATAAAATTAAAGATCTTTTAGATTATCAATCTTTACGTCCTATAAGTTCAATTAATGATCCTAAAATTTATAAAGTATTTTTTGATAGTTTTATTTTTCAATTATTAAATCCAGTTCTTTTACCAAGTCCTGTATTAGCTAGATTAATTAATCTTTTTTTTTTTCGTTATAGTAACAATTTTCTATTTGTTTTAAGTTGTTTTTTTGGTTGGTTAAGTGGTCACTTTTTTTTCTTAAATTTTACTAAAATAGTTTTAGTTCGTATAGAACAGGATTCACCTGTACTTTATCTTTTAGTAAAACGTCTTGTTTATCGAACATTTAGCATTTTCATTTTAGCTTGCTTTTTAGTATATTTAGGCAGAGCTCCAGTACCTTTATTTACTAAAAAACTAAGTGACGAATTTGTATTTAATCAACAATTAAAAACTTCTAAATTTACGTGGCTAAATAAACCCTGGCCTACCTTTTTTTTCGATTATCATCGATGGAATCGACCATTACGTTATATTGAAAATAGTCGATTTAGTAATAAAAGTCCTGTAAAAAAAAAAGTATCGCAATATTTTTTTGATATATCTACAAATGATGGAAAACAAAAAATCTCTTTTACAACTTTGCCCAGTTTATCTGTTTTTAAAAAAGATTTAAAAAATTATTTAAATATTTCCAAAAAATCTATTTTATCTAAAAATTTATATAGAGATTGGATTGATATTAAAAGTAAAAAAAAAGACAATTTATACTATGAGCTAAAAAATAGACTTAAAGCTTTAGACAATGGTTTTTTTATAAATGACGTTATAGAAAAAAAAACTGGTCTATCTAATAATGAAGGAAGTAATTTAACAAAAGTTTATGATCCTTTTTTAAATGGGTCATTTCGTGGAAAAACAATAATATCTAAATCACCTTGGCTTTTAAAAGAAGATATTTATCAATTAAAAAAAACTAAAAAAACAACATATTTATCAAAAAAAGAAAATAAACTTAAATTTTGGATTTCAAACCAATGGCGAGAATTAGAACGAAAAAATTTACCATTACCTTGGGAACCACTAAATAAAGATGCACGTCGCATTTTAATTTTACTTATTCGAGGATCAAAAAATAAAAAACTCGAAAAAAAACTACAGCAAATTAACTTTTCAGAAGAACAAACACTTATTAATTCAAATACACACAACTCTTTGTCAGATTTAAGTGAAAAATTAGATAATACACTTTTTTTAAATAAAAAATTAAATAAAATATCATCTTTTAATTGGGAACTTGTTTTAAATTTATCTGCTCGACAAAGAGCTTTGTATTTTAAACAGCTAGAGCGAGAAAAATGGCAAGTACTAGACCGCTCCTGGAAAAATATCTGGTTAAATAATTTTAATAATTTTAATCAATTAAATAAAATTATTTTTTTATTAAAAAAAACATTTTATTTTCATAAAAAATTCCGACTTCAAGAAATTTCAAAAGAAATACCACGATGGACATCAAAATTACGAAATGATAAATTTGATGTTATAGCTGGTGGAGTTACTGATATTCGTCAACGAAAAGTAAAAAACTTAGGATATATTATAAAAGGAAAAGATAAAAGAAGAAAAATTGTAAGACGTTTTTCACAACAATCTGATTTTCGTCGAAAATTAGTAAAAGGTTCTATGCGTGCTAGAAGACGTAAAACATTAATATGGAAAATTTTACAACTTAAAACACATTCTCCATTTTTTTTACGAATAAATGAACAGCATATTCCATTTCAATTTTCATTAAAGAAATTAAATTTTTTTTATATAAAAAATGTTTTTAAAAACCCTATAGAAAAACGAAAAAAAATAACATTTTTTTCAACTAAAAATAGTATTATTACAAAAAAAACAAAAGCAGATCGTCTTGCAATAGCAAATAGATGGGATTTTCCATTAGCTCAGTGGGGCAGAAGTTGGTTATTAATTATTCAATCATATTTTAGAAAATATTTAATATTACCTATACTAATAATATTTAAAAATATTAGTCGTTTGATATTATTTCAAACTCCTGAATGGACTGAAGATTGGAATGAATGGAAAAAAGAAATTTATATAAAATGTACTTATGATGGTACTGAAGTTTCAGAAAAAGAATTGCCAGATCAATGGCTTAGAGATGGTCTTCAAATAAAAATTATATATCCTTTTAACCTAAAACCTTGGCATAGTTTACGATTTAAAACAAACAAAGAAAAAGTTTTATTAAATTCTTTAAATAATGAAGAAAAAACTTCAAATAATTTATTGAATACTAACAAAAATTTTTCTAAAAATAAAAAAATTAATTACAGTTATTTAACAGCTTGGGGTTTTCAAACCAATGCACCTTTTGGAGATATTAAAAAAAAGTCTTCTTTTTGGAAACCGATTCGTATAGAATTAGTAAAAAAATGGAAAAAATTTATTTTACTAAAATTTAATAAAATTTATTTTAATTTTTTATTTTTAAAAAAAAAAATTATTCTTAGTTCTGTTAGTACTGAATTAATTAATAATAAGTTGAAAAAAATAAAAAAATCAGATACTAAAATTAGTAATAATTTGGAACTTCCTTTAAATTCTAAAAAAAGAAACAAAAATTTAAGAGAACAAATTATATCTAAATTTAATAAAAATACTTTATTAAAAAATCAAATTAAGAATAAATCTAAAATTTTTCTAAATATTGAAAAATTACAAAAATTAAAAAATGTAAAAAAATATAAAATTAAAGAAATAACTGAAAAAACTTGTTTTGATAAAATAGAATTTTCTAAAAAATCAAAAAGTAGAAATAAAGTTTATTTTAATAATAAAAAAAAAATTATTGAAATTAAATATCAAATTAAAAAGTATTTAAAAAAAAATATTGAAGTAATAAAAAAATGGTTATATTTAATAAAAATAAATTTTTATAGAATAAACAAAAAGGTTTTAAATTTTTATATTTCTTTTATTCGATTTAGTATTAATTTAATGTTAAAAATTAAACAAAATTTTATTTTTAATAAAAATAAAAAAACTTGGAATTTATTAAAAAGTTCTCAAATTGAGTATAAAAAAGATGAAATTAATTATGAAGTTACAACTAATTTTAATAATGAAAATATTTTGTTAATATCTCAATCATATTTATTCCATAAAATTTGGCAAACAAAGATAATAAATAAATATAATTTTAAGGATCTATTAAAAAGTTGGACATCCAATTTGACTTTAAAAAAAGGAATAAAAAATAATTTGAAAAAAGAAGGAATTTTTTCTGTAATAAAATTTGAAGATTATAAAGAAAAAACTTTAAAAAAATGGTTAGAAAATTTTAATAGATATAATATATCTTCACAAATATGGTATACAATAGCACCACAAAAATGGAAAAATCAGGTTACTCAGCAATGGATAAATAAAAATAAAAATAACTTTAGTATTGCAGAAAAACAAATAAAAATTTCAGTTTTATCTCAAAGAAAAAAAAAAAATTATAAATTAATCACAAATTCTTTATTAGAACAAAATAAAAAATTAAATAAGCAATATCAATATAATTATTTATGTTATAGCTATCTTGATTTTGAAAAAATACATACTTTAAAAAAATCAGCAAAAAATAAAGAAACAATTTTTAATAAAGAAATTTCCCAAGCATTAAAAAATAAAATAAATATTTACATTAAATCTAATTTAGTTTTATGGTTAATTCCACCATTTATAGAAAAAAAATATATAAATAAAATAAATAAAATAGATATACCTAAAATTTCTTTATTAAAGCAAAAAAATAAAAAAAATATTCAAAGGAAAAAATCACTTCGTGAAAGAGAGCGTCATCAAACTATTCGTCAATGGAAATGGAAATCAAAAAATGTAGAAAAAAATTTTAAAGAACTAGGAGATATGGCTTCTCTTATGACTTTTATGCAAAATCAAGAAAATGTTATTTCACTTTCTGCTAAAATGAGAGAGAATTTAAATTTATTTCGTCTTCTTTTTTGTAGAGATATAGGTGTAAATAAATTAACAATTAATTCTGAACATCGTATACCATGTGTACTCGATGATGAAATTTTAATGTATAAAGTAGTAAGTGTTTTTTTAAAATCAAAAGTAAGATTCAAAAAATTTTTAAATTTAAAAATTTTAAATGAATCTACATCACAAATAGCTTTTTTTCAAAATAATTTTAAATCTAATTTTAGACTAATTAATATTGAAGATGCTATGCTTTCACGACATCGTAAAGAATTAAAAATATTAAATCTTTTGTATTTAGATAAAAATAAAACTTCGAATTTAGATAAAAATTTTGTGAGTAAAAATAAAGAAAAGCTAATAAAGTTACAGAAAATTCAAGAAAAAAATAAAAATGTAACAATTAAACATTTTCTTTGGCCTAGTTTTCGATTAGAAGATTTAGCATGTGTTAATAGATTTTGGTTTAATACAAATAATGGAAGTCGGTTTACTATGTTACGAATTCGTATGTATACTTAAAAATTTTTAATTGTTGAGAAATTCTTGGTTATAACCAAAAATTTCTCATTATTTTTATTTTTTGTTTATTTGAAGTTTTGTTTTATTACTTATAATAAAAACTATTAATTAATTATAATCTATTATTAATTACAATAAAATTATAAAATTTAGGAGTAATACTTTTATGTCCAAAAAACTATTTATTAGTTCATCATTATTTTCTAAAGAACAGACAGGATCTGTAGAATTTCAAATATCATATCTAACTAATAGAGTTTTGAAACTGACAGATCATTTAAAATGGCATGGTAAAGATTATTCATCTCAAAGAGGTTTATGGAAAATTTTAGGAAAACGGAAGCGTCTTTTAAGTTACTTATCACAAACAAATTTAGCAAGTTATGAAAATTTAATAAATAAATTAAATATTCGTAAATTAAAAATTCGTTAATTTTTTTTTAACTATTTTTTTTATAATAAATGAAAAGGAGCATCATATATGACCATGCTTGCTATGAAAACAAAACCCATGATAGTAAGTATGGGTCCTCATCATCCATCAATGCATGGTGTTCTTCGACTTATGATTACTTTAGAGGGAGAAAACGTTATTGATTGTGAACCTATATTAGGTTATTTACACAGGGGTATGGAAAAAATTGCTGAAAACAGAACAATTGTTCAATATCTTCCTTATGTTACAAGATGGGATTACTTAGCTACAATGTTTACAGAAGCTATAACTGTAAATGCACCAGAAAAACTAACAAATATTCAGGTTCCAAAAAGAGCTAGTTATATCAGAATTATTATGTTGGAGTTAAGCCGTATAGCTTCTCATTTATTATGGCTTGGACCTTTTATGGCTGATATTGGTGCGCAAACTCCTTTTTTTTATATTTTAAGAGAAAGAGAAATGATATATGATCTATTTGAAGCAGCTACAGGTATGCGAATGATGCATAATTATTTTCGTATTGGAGGGGTTGCTGTTGATTTACCTTATGGTTGGATTGATAAATGTTTAGATTTTTGTGATTACTTTTTACCTAAAGTTGATGAATATGAAAAACTCATTACACAAAATCCTATTTTTTTAAAGCGAGTACAAGGAATAGGCATTATCGAAAGAGAAGAAGCTATAAATTGGGGCTTATCCGGACCAATGTTACGTGCTTCTGGAGTTCAATGGGATCTTCGAAAAGTAGATCATTACGAATGTTATGATGAATTAGATTGGCAAATACAATGGCAAAAAGAAGGTGATTCATTAGCTCGTTATTTAGTACGTATTGGGGAAATGAAAGAGTCAATAAAAATAATTCAACAAGCATTAAAATCAATTCCTGGGGGACCGTACGAAAATTTAGAAGCTCGACGGCTTCAACGCGGAAAAAAATCAGAATGGAATAACTTTGAATATCAATTTATTAGTAAAAAACCTTCTCCTACATTTAAACTACCTAAACAAGAGCATTATATTAGAGTAGAAGCTCCCAAAGGAGAATTAGGTGTTTTTTTAATAGGAGATGATAGTGTTTTTCCTTGGAGATGGAAAATTCGCCCCCCTGGTTTTATTAATTTACAAATTCTTCCACAACTAGTAAAAGGAATGAAATTAGCAGATATTATGCCAATATTAGGTAGTATAGATATTATTATGGGAGAGGTTGATCGTTAAAATGGGTTTTAATACCAATCTTAAAGAACAAGTTATTAATTTTTTTTATGCAGTAAATTTTTCTAAAGAATTTTTGAATTTTTTATGGATTTTTTTTTCAATTCTTATTCTTTTGTTAGCAATTACAATAGGCGTATTAGTTTTAGTGTGGCTTGAGAGGAAAATATCTGCCGGAATACAACAACGTATTGGACCTGAATATACTGGTCCTTTAGGAATAATTCAAGCTCTAGCAGATGGTTCTAAATTATTATTAAAAGAAGATATTATTCCATCTAAAGGAGATATTTGGTTATTTAATATTGGACCAGCAATAGTTGTTATACCAGTATTTTTAAGTTATTTAGTAATTCCTTTTGGTCATAATATTATTTTAGCTGACCTTAACATAGGTGTTTTTTTTTGGATTGCTATTTGTAGTATCGTTCCGCTTGGACTTCTTATGGCAGGATATGGATCTAATAATAAATATTCATTTTTAGGTGGTCTTCGAGCAGCAGCTCAATCAATTAGTTATGAAATCCCTTTAGCTTTGTGTGTATTATCTATATCTCTACGTGTGATTCGTTAAAATAATTTTTCAAATTAAACTTTAGTAAATAAAATTTTTATTATTTTAACTAAAAAAACTAAATTGTCATATGGGTCAAATAAAACAGCTTTTTAATTTGCAGTAATAAAATTTAATCCCATCCTCTATATACAAGAGTGAAAGCATGCAAAACAAATAAAAAATGTACCTCAGGTTCAATTAGTTATAAAAACCTGATAGCGGGAGCAAAAGATAAAATATATGAAAAATTTATTGTTATATTTTAATTTTATTGTATTTAAAATCGAGCAAAAATAAATGGTTAGAAACACAAAAATACATAACAGATTAGTATAAAATAATTTTATAGATAAAATATATTTATTAAAATACAATAAGGATTTAGCATTAGTAGAAATGTTTAAAAAGTATTTCCTTGTAAAATCAATCTAAAGTATAACCCTATTTATTAAAAAAATATGACTATTAGGAACGAAGTAATCCTTTTTTACCTTATGATTTAAAATCACAATATATTAATATTTAGAAAAAATTAGACTTGTTAAAAAGGTTGAGATAGATTCAAAAGCATTTATTTTATAGCAAACAGAATCTCATAGGTTAAATTAATAAATTTTTTTAATAAAATTTAATTAAAATAACTAGTGAGGAGCCGTATGACGCTAAAGTTTCATGTACGGTTTTGAAATAGAGATATTAACAATAGTGTTAAATCGACTATAATTATCTAATAGTTTAAGTACAGTTGATATTGTGGAAGCACAATCAAAATATGGTTTTTGGGGATGGAATTTATGGCGTCAACCTATTGGTTTTTTAGCTTTTTTTATTGCTTCTTTAGCCGAATGTGAAAGATTACCTTTTGATTTACCAGAAGCAGAAGAAGAATTAGTTGCAGGTTATCAAACAGAATATTCAGGTATAAAATTTGGGTTATTCTATGTTGCTTCTTATTTAAATTTATTAGTTTCTTCATTATTTATAACAATTCTTTATTTAGGTGGATGGCATTTTTCTATTCCATTCATATCAAATTCCAATTATTTAGAATGGAACTTTAATATTGGAACTAATCAAATTATTAACGTAGTAATAGGAATTATTATTGTATTAGTTAAATCTTATTTATTTTTATTTTGTTCTATTATGACACGATGGACATTACCTAGAGTAAGAATGGATCAATTATTAGATTTAGGATGGAAATTCCTTTTACCTATTGCATTAGGTAATTTACTATTAACAGCTTCTTTTCAAGTTATTTTATTATAAATAGAAAACATTTATAAAATTATTTAATCTTTGAAAAAACAAATAATAAAATATATATATATTTGAAGGATATCTATTATATGTTTACTATGTTAAATAGATTTCAAGACTATAGTGAACAAGCAATACAAGCGGCACGATATATTGGTCAAGGCTTTATGGTAACTTTAGACCATATGAATCGTTTACCAATGACTATTCAATATCCTTATGAAAAATTAATTCCATCTGAACGCTTTCGTGGACGTATTCATTTTGAATTTGATAAGTGTATTGCCTGCGAAGTATGTGTTCGTGTATGTCCAATTAATTTACCTGTTGTTGATTGGGAATTAAAAAAAGATGTGAAAAAAAAACAACTGAAAAGTTATAGTATTGATTTTGGAGTTTGTATATTTTGTGGAAATTGTGTTGAATATTGTCCTACAAATTGTTTATCAATGACTGAAGAATATGAGCTTTCAATTTATGATCGTCATGATTTAAATTATGATCAAATTGCTTTAGGACGATTACCTATTTCTGTAATTGAAGATTCCACAATTCAAACTATTTCAAATTTAAATTACTTATTTAAAGGAAATACAGAAAGCCATTCAAATTCAAGAAATATTACAAATTTTTTGGAATAAATTAAAAATAAAAACACAAATAAATATGTTTTTTTTTAATTGCCTAAAAAAACAAAAAAATTATTATTTTAAGTTAACAATAGAAAAGGATTTAAATTTATTGTGAATATAATTGAATTATCTGAGTCACTGCATGAAATTATTTTTTTTTTTTTAGAAATAGGTGTAATAGTAGGCAGTTTAGGAGTAGTACTACTTAATAATATAGTCTATTCAGCGTTTTTTTTAGGACTAGTTTTTTTTTGCATATCTCTTTTATATTTTGCATTAAATGCGGATTTTGTGGCTGCCGCACAAATTTTAATTTATGTAGGGGCCGTAAATGTTTTAATTGTATTTGCTGTAATGTTAATTAATAAACCAGATTCATTAAAAATTTTTCCCTCTTGGACTATAGGAGATAAAATTACTTTTTTAATTTGTTTAAGTCTTTTTTCATTATTAGTTACTATAATTTTAAATACACCATGGTTTAATATTACTCTAATTGCAGAGTCAAAACCCTTATTAGAAATTGATTTTACAAAAAATGTTCAACGAATTGGCTATCTTTTATTGACTCAATTTTTGTTACCATTTGAACTTCTTTCTATAGTTCTTTTGGTTGCATTAATAGGCGCCATTTTTTTAGCCCGCCGAGAAAATTTAATTAGAACAAAGAAAAAAAAAGAATTACAAATAGAAAAAAACTCTACAAACTTTTAATTTTTTTTTAATTTATAAGGAGTTTTTTTAATGCTTGAACATGTACTTAATTTAGGTGCTTATTTATTTTGTATTGGTATTTTTGGATTAATTACAAGTCGGAATATGGTGCGAGCACTTATGTGTTTAGAATTAATTTTTAATGCTGTTAATATAAATCTTATAACTTTTTCTAATTCTTTTGATACTCAAGAAAACAAAGGTGAAATTTTTGTTATTTTTATTATAGCTATTGCCGCTGCTGAAGCTGCTATTGGACTAGCTATTGTTTTAGCTATTTATCGTAATAAAAATTCAACTCGTATTGATCAATTTAATTTGTTAAAATGGTAATTAATTTACTTAATTTTATATAATTATATATATTTTTTATTAGTGTAAAATTTTTTTTGATTAAAAAAAAAAATTTCATATAATAATGTTATATTATAACTTTACTAAATTTAAGGCTTTTAACAATATATTGGAGTTTAAAATTTTAATGGCACATTCAGTAAAAATTTATGATACATGTATTGGTTGTACTCAATGTGTAAGAGCATGTCCTACAGATGTATTAGAAATGGTACCTTGGGATGGATGTAAAGCTAATCAAATTGCTTCTGCTCCTAGAACAGAAGATTGTGTAGGTTGTAAACGATGTGAATCTGCTTGTCCAACAGATTTTTTGAGTGTACGTGTTTATTTAGGAGCTGAAACTACCCGAAGCATGGGCTTATCATACTAAGCAAAAAAACAAAAAATTTTTAATATTTTTTACCCATACTCAATTTTTGAGTATGGGGTTTTTTATTTAAAGTTTTTTTATTTTTTATTATGAGTAACTTTCCTTGGCTAACCATAATTGTTCTTCTACCTGTATCTGCAGGTCTTGTAATTTCATTATTTCCTATAAAAGGAAATAATATTATTCGATGGTACACTTTAGGTGTTTGTTTAATAGAATTTCTTTTAATAACTTATGTATTTTGTTATTACTTTAAATCTGATAATCCACTTATTCAACTAAAAGAAGACTATAATTGGATTACTTTTTTTGATTTTCATTGGAGACTAGGAATTGATGGTCTTTCAATTGGACTTATTTTATTAACAGGTTTTATTACTACTTTAGCTATTTTAGCTGCTTGGCCCGTTACTCGAAATCCACGATTATTCTACTTTTTAATGCTTGCAATGTATAGTGGTCAAGTAGGATTATTTGCTTCTCAAGATATTTTACTTTTTTTTTTCATGTGGGAATTGGAATTAATTCCAATTTATTTACTTTTATGTATATGGGGAGGGAAAAGACGGTTATATGCTGCTACAAAATTTATTTTGTATACAGCTGGTGGTTCCATTTTTATTTTAATGGGAGCATTAAGTATGGGATTTTATGGCTCTAATCAATTAACATTAGATTTACAAAGCTTATCTAATAAATCGTATCCTATAGAATTAGAAATAATCTTATATTTAGGTTTTTTTATTGCCTACGCTGTTAAACTACCAATATTTCCTTTACATACTTGGTTACCAGATACTCATGGAGAAGCGCATTATAGCACCTGTATGCTTTTAGCTGGAATACTTTTAAAAATGGGAGGATATGGAATAATTCGAATTAACATGGAATTACTACCTCATGCTCATTCTATTTTTGCGCCATGGATTGTGATAATAGGATCAATTCAAATTGTTTATGCAGCACTAACTTCTTTTAGCCAACGTAATCTAAAACGAAGAATTGCTTACTCGTCAATTTCACATATGGGTTTTGTACTTATTGGCATTGGGTCTATGACAGATTTAGGCTTTAATGGAGCTATTTTACAAATGATTTCTCACGGATTAATTGGTGCTGCACTTTTTTTCTTAGCTGGAATAAGTTATGATAGAACACGCACTCTTTTTCTTGAGCAAATGGGAGGAACAGCAATTTACATGCCCAAAATATTTACTATGTTTAGTAGCTTTTCAATGGCATCATTAGCATTACCTGGGATGAGCGGATTTTTAGCAGAATTTTTAATTTTTTTAGGAATAGTTATTAGTAACAAATATTCGTTTAATTTTAAAGTACTTATTACATTCATAGAAGCAATTGGAATAATATTAACTCCTATTTATTTACTATCTATGCTACGTCAAATGTTTTATGGATATAAATGTTCTAAATTTTTAACTTTTTCCAATATGGATGCAGGACCACGCGAAATTTTTATTTTAATTTGTTTAATTTTTCCTGTTATAGGTATTGGTATTTATCCTAATTCAGTTTTATTTTTATGGAATAGTAAAGTGAATTTTATTTTATCTAAATTTATTTTTTAAACTTATTAAAAAAATCAATAATATTTAATTTAATAAAAATTTTATTGTAATAAAGTTTTTTATTAATTAATTTTATTTCAAATAGTTAAATAAGAAAATATTTTTATATCATTTAACTATTTGAAGTTAATTTAATTTTTTAACTTTTAATAAAGTATTTAAATTCGAAAATTTATTATTAAATTTTTATATTAAAAACTTTTATTTTTAAGATAAGAATAAATAAAAAAAGATAAATTTTTTTTTAATATACCGCCACTCGGATTCGAACCGAGATGCATTAGCACTGCTTCCTAAGAGCAACGTGTCTACCAATTTCACCATGGCGGCTTATCATAAAATAATATAACATAATTTACATTAAAAATCAATCTTTTTTATCAAATAAAACAATATATAAACTATTTTTTAGTAACTAATATTAATTTAAATTTTTAAATTTAATGGGGTATAGCGTAGTCTGGCAACGTACCATCTTGGGGTGATGGAGATCGTGGGTTCAAATCCCACTACTCCAAAAAAACAATAAAATTTTAAATTTTTTATTTTAATATTCAAGATAGTTTCATTTACTTTAATTAAATGAAACTATCTATTAAATATTAAATATATTTAGATTAAATATTTTTAATTTTTTTATAAAAAAATTTAATTTTATGGTAAATTTTTGATTCTTTTAACTTTTTTTTAATAATATATTATTGAAAAATATATTTTTGTATTTATATTAGTAGTTTTTATTTATTTATTAAAAATATTATTTAATATTATTGAGATATCTTAGAATTTTTTTCATTTGTTGTGTAATAAAAGCTTTTTGAACGGCCTGTTAAAATAGATTGAGCTAAAGAAAAAGCTTTTAATTTAGCTTCTTTTGCTTTTTCTCTCCATATAGTTTCACGGATTTTTTTTTTCGACTTAGAAGTACGCTTTTTTGGAACGGCCATAAATAAAAATTCCTTTTACATGTAGATTTTTAATTTTTTTTTAATTTATATTTTACTTTGTATTCTCAAATATTTTTATATATTTTTATTTATATAATTCTTTTCCGTCTAAATAGATTGAATCTACTACAAATCGTGCTGAAATTTGTCGATGTCCAAACTTACGTCTTGTTTTTTTTTTTGAATTCATTTTATAAACAGTAATTTTGTTTTCAAGATGTGAATGTAAAATTCTTCCTTTTACTATTGCATTTTTTAACCAAGGTTGTCCAATACTAATAGTAGTTTTATTACGAATCATTAATACTCGATAAATTAGTATTTTAGTATTAGAACTTAGATTTTTTGGTTTTAATGGAGCAAAATGACGAATATCATAAAATCTTCCTGGTTCTACTCGGAGCTGTTCACCTCCGGTTTCAATGATGGCATACATATTTATTAGAAAATTTATTGTAAATGAAAAAAAAATTATTATAAATTGAAAAAAGTAAACTAATTAAATTTAATAAATAAAATAATTAAATAAAATAATTAATTTTAGTTATTTTATTTTTTGTAAAACTTTTATAAAGCAAATTTTTAACACTCTTAAAAATATATATCTCTTAGTTTAGAAACTATATATAATATTTTATTACTTTAATAATAATAAATAAATTTTTTTTTATTTATTTTTTTTACAAATTTGTAAAGTAATTTTAATTAAAATTTTTGATAAATAGGATAATAATCCTAAACTTTTTCTTTGTTTTTAAGTCTATTTTTTTTTTTTCTTAATCTAGTTAATTATAAACTAGAAATTAAAAAAAAATAAGATTTTTTTATTATATAAAAAATTTATTTATGGAATTTATATATCAATTTGTTTGGATTGTACCTTTTTTTCCATTTTTAGCTTCTATTCTTATAGGATTAAATTTACTTTTTTTTCCAAAATCCACAAAAAGTCTTCGTTATATATGGGCCATTTTTAGTATATTTGTATTATTTTTAGTTATGATTTTTTCTTTTGCTATTTTATGGCAACAATATATTGATAATACTATTCATCGATATTTATGGTCTTGGATTTTTGATAAAAATGTTGATTTTAAAATAGGATTTTTAATTGACCCACTTACTTCTACTATGTTAGTTTTAATTACTACGGTAGGAGTTCTTGTTATGATTTATAGTGATAGTTATATGTCTCATGATCAAGGGTATGTAAGATTTTTTGCATATTTGAGTTTATTTACGGCTTCAATGTTAGGTTTAGTACTTAGTCCTAATTTAATTCAAATTTATATTTTTTGGGAATTAGTAGGAATGTGTTCTTATTTATTAATCGGTTTTTGGTTTACAAGACCTAGTGCAGCTAATGCTTGTCAAAAAGCTTTTATAACAAATCGTATAGGAGATTTTGGATTATTACTAGGTATTTTGGGTTTTTATTGGCTGACTGGTAGTTTTGAATTTGAAACTTTATTTAAACGATTTAATGAATTACTTATTAACCATCAAGTTAATTTATATTTTGCGAATTTATGTGCGCTTCTTTTGTTCCTCGGACCTATTGCAAAATCGGCTCAGTTTCCACTACATGTATGGTTACCAGATGCAATGGAAGGACCAACTCCGATTTCGGCTTTAATACATGCTGCGACTATGGTAGCTGCAGGTATTTTTTTAATTGCTCGATTATTTCCTCTTTTTCAAGCTTTGCCTTATATAATGAATACTATTTCTTGGATAGGAGCACTAACTGCTTTATTAGGAGCTAGTATAGCTCTTGTTCAAAAAGATCTTAAAAAAGGTTTAGCTTATTCTACAATGTCTCAACTAGGGTATATGATGTTAGCTTTAGGTATAGGGTCATATCAAGCAGGTTTATTTCATTTAATTACACATGCTTATTCAAAAGCTTTGTTATTCCTTGGATCTGGGTCTGTTATTCATTCTATGGAATCAATTGTTGGTTATTCTCCCAATAAATGTCAAAATATGGCTTTTATGGGTGGTTTAAGAAAATTTATGCCAATTACAGGAACAACGTTTCTTATAGGTACATTTTCTCTTTGTGGTATTCCTCCTTTTGCTTGTTTTTGGTCAAAAGATGCAATTATTACAGATAGTTGGTTATGTTTTCCAGGTCTTGGATGGATATCTTCGCTTACAGCAGGACTAACGGCTTTTTATATGTTCCGTATTTACTTTTTAACTTTTGAAGGATGTTTAAGAAGTAATTCAACTAATAAAATGGCTTTTATTAATTCTGTACCAGTATGGGGAGATTTACAATCAAACAATAAAAAATTAGAGTTTATTTCAAAAAATTTAAATAATAATAAAGAATTTTTAAAAAACGAAAAATGTACATATCCTAAAGAATCAGAC